GCTGATGTAGCTTAATTAAAGCATAACACTGAAGATGTTAAGACGAGCTTAATCAACTCCATGAGCACAAAGGCTTGGTCCTGACTTTACTATTGGCTTAAATTGTACTTATACATGCAAGTCTCAGCCCCCCTGTGAGAATGCCCTTGCCCCCTGCCCGGGGGTAAGGAGCTGGTATCAGGCACAATTCTTAGCCCACGACGCCTTGCTTTGCCACACCCCCAAGGGTACTCAGCAGTAATAAATATTAAGCCATAAGCGTCAGCTTGACTTAGTTAAGATTCTTAGGGCCGGTAAAACTCGTGCCAGCCACCGCGGTTATACGAGGGGCCCAAGTCAATAGATCTCGGCGTAAAGAGTGGTTAAGATCACAAAAAACTAGAGCCCTACACCCCCAAGGCTGTTATACGCACCCGTGGAGTGGATGATCTACCACGAAAGTGGCTCTAATATATCTGAACCCACGAAAGCTATAGAACAAACTGGGATTAGATACCCCACTATGTATAGCCTTAAACTTTGATAGCAGTAATACGTACACCTATCCGCCCGGGTACTACGAGCGTTAGCTTAAAACCCAAAGGACTTGGCGGTGCCTCAGACCCCCCTAGAGGAGCCTGTTCTAGAACCGATACTCCCCGTTTAACCTCACCACCTCTTGTCCCCACTGCCTATATACCGCCGCCGTCAGCTTACCCTGTGAAGGTAAAATAGTAAGCACAATTGGCATAGCCTAAAACGTCAGGTCGAGGTGTAGCGCATGAGGTGGAAGAAATGGGCTACATTCCCTGACCTAGGGTATACGGAAGGGGGATTGAAACATCCCCCCAAAGGAGGATTTAGCAGTAAGCTGGGAAATAGAGTGTCCCGCTGAAGCCGGCTCTGAGGCGCGCACATACCGCCCGTCACTCTCCCCCAGTGTTTATTTAAAAAATATTATTAAACCAACATCTATAACTAAGAGGAGGTAAGTCGTAACATGGTAAGTGTACCGGAAGGTGTACTTGGAATAATCAGGGCGTAGCTGAGTAAGTCAAAGCATCTCCCTTACACCGAGAAGCCCCCCGTGCAAATCGGGTCTCCCTGACGCTAAACAACTAGCCCAGACACTACGCGTAAAATTTAAATATAAATAACCTGAAAGACCCTTAACTGGCAAATTGAATCATCCTCCCTCTTTAGTATAGGTGATAGAAACCGAATTCTTGGAGCGACAGATAAAGTACCGCAAGGGAAAGTTGAAATACCCCATGAAAATCCTTAAGCGTATAAAAGCAGAGCTAACCCCTCGTACCTTTTGCATCATGATCAAGCTAGTCATCTCAGGCAGAGCGATCTTTAGTCTGACCCCCCGAAACCAAGTGAGCTACTTCGAGTCCGTCCATTAAGGGACTAACCCGTCTCTGTGGCAAAAGAGTGGGAAGAACTCTGAGTAGAGGTGATAAACCTACCGAACTTGGTGATAGCTGGTTGCCCAGGAAGTGAATATAAGTTCAGCCCCACCCCCCTCACCACCCCTATAATTATTCTCAAGCCATTGGCTTACGCGGGAGGTGGGAGTTACTCAGGGGAGGTTCAGCTCCCCTGAGGCAGGACACAACCTTACTAAGGTGGGCAAAAATCATACTAATTAAGGCCACGCAGCCCCAGTGGGCCTGAAAGCAGCCACCTGATTTGATAGCGTTAAAGCTTAAGCTGTAGTACCCCATTTATCCTGATATCTAGTTTTTTCCCCCTACCCATACTGGGCCCTTTTATTTACCAATAAAAAAGATTATGCTAGAACGAGTAATATGAGGAGCTAATCCTCTCCCTGCATAAGTGTACCCCGGAATGGATAATCCGCCGGACATAACTCGATCCCAACTCAAAGAGGGTAGCGGACATAAAATAAAAACCTAGTAAATCACCCGCGCTTATATCGTTAACCTAACACAAGAATGCAACCAGGAAAGACTTAACGAGGGGGAAGGAACTCGGCAAACACTAGCCCCGCCTGTTTACCAAAAACATCACCTCTTGCCTTATACATATAAGAGGCCCCGCCTGCCCGGTGACGAAAGTTTAACGGCCGCGGTATTATGACCGTGCAAAGGTAGCGTAATCACTTGTCTTTTAAATGGAGACCTGTATGAAAGGCGACACGAGGGCAAATCTGTCTCCCCCCTCCAGTCAATGAAACTGATCTCCCCGTGCAGAAGCGGGGATACAACCACAAGACGAGAAGACCCTGTGGAGCTTCAGACTTTGGTAAGCCTGCCTCAACCCCTCTGACAAAGGAGGGTTAACACAGCATCCCCTTATTTAAATGTCTTTGGTTGGGGCGACCACGGAGATAATTTTAACCCCCGCGCGGATAGGGACTTTCCTATAACCCAGAGCTACAGCTCTAAGTGTCAAGACTCTTGACCTTCTATGATCCGGCCCGCCGATCAACGAACCAAGTTACCCCAGGGATAACAGCGCAATCCTCTTTTAGAGCCCATATCGACAAGGGGGTTTACGACCTCGATGTTGGATCAGGACATCCTAATGGTGCAGCCGCTATTAAGGGTTCGTTTGTTCAACGATTAAAGTCCTACGTGATCTGAGTTCAGACCGGAGAAATCCAGGTCAGTTTCTATCTGTGAGATGATCTTCTCTAGTACGAAAGGACCGAGAAGATAGGGCCCATGCCAATGGTAAGCCCTATCCCTACCCGCTGAAGCTAACTAAAGAGGCCCAAGGGATGTGACCGTGCGCCAGAAAGCATGGCTAGTTAGGGTGGCAGAGCCCGGAAACTGCAAAAGGCCTAAGCCCTTTCCACAGGGGTTCAAATCCCCTCCCTAATTATGATCATTCTCACACATGTTATTAATCCCTTAGCCTACATTGTCCCCATTCTTCTAGCCGTGGCTTTCCTGACCTTAATTGAGCGTAAAGTGTTAGGGTATATACAACTCCGAAAGGGTCCTAATGTTGTAGGTCCCTATGGACTCCTTCAACCCATTGCTGATGGGGTTAAACTCTTTCTGAAAGAGCCAGTTCGGCCTACCACCTCATCCCCCATCTTATTCTTGATCACCCCTGTCCTTGCTCTGACACTCGCCCTCCTCCTATGAGTTTCTATTCCCGTCCCCTACCCTGTTGCTGACCTCAACCTAGGCCTTCTTTTTATTCTTGCTATCTCTAGCCTTGCTGTTTATTCTACACTTGGCTCAGGCTGAGCATCCAATTCCAAGTATGCCCTCATGGGGGCCCTCCGAGCAGTCGCACAAACTATTTCGTACGAGGTCAGTCTAGGGCTAATCTTGTTGTCGACTGTCATCCTGTCTGGAGGGTTCACCCTCCAAACCTTTAACGTTGCTCAAGAGACAACATGACTGATTTTCCCCACTTGACCTTTGGCGGCCATGTGATATATCTCTACCCTTGCCGAAACCAACCGGGCGCCGTTTGACCTGACAGAGGGTGAATCTGAACTTGTCTCAGGGTTCAATGTAGAATACGCCGGGGGCCCTTTCGCTCTATTTTTTTTAGCAGAGTACGCTAACATCCTATTCATAAACACCCTATCTACCATTCTATTCTTAGGGGCATCCCACATTCCAACTTTCCCTGAATTGACAACTATTAACCTCATGGTTAAAGCAGCCCTCTTGTCTTTGGTGTTTTTGTGAGTTCGAGCATCCTACCCCCGATTCCGCTACGACCAGCTTATACACCTTGTCTGAAAAAATTTCCTCCCCCTTACCTTAGCGCTCTTAATCTTAAACCTATCGCTTCCCATCTCTTTCGCAAGCCTCCCTCCACAATTTTAGCTGGAGTTATGCCTGAATTAAAGGGTTACTTTGATAGAGTAAACTATGGGGGTTAAAATCCCCCTGACTCCTTAGAAAAGGGGGGTTTGAACCTCCGCCTAAGAGATCAAAACTCTTCGTGCTTCCACTACACCATCTCCTAGTAAAGTCAGCTAAATAAGCTCTTGGGCCCATACCCCAATAATGATGGTTAAAATCCCTCCTTTACTAATGAGCCCTATGATCTTAACCCTGCTTCTCCTAAGCCTAGGACTTGGTACCACGATTACCTTTGCTAGCTCACACTGGCTCCTTGCGTGAATAGGACTAGAAATTAACACTCTTGCAATTCTTCCCCTTATGGCCCAAAACCCTCACCCCCGCGCAGTAGAAGCTACCACCAAATATTTCCTCACGCAAGCCACCGCTGCTGCTGTGCTTCTATTTGCAAGCGTGACAAATGCCTGAGTAACTGGTGAGTGGGCGATTACTAATATGACCTCCCCCCTCGCTTCCTCAATAGTTATTATGGCCTTATGCCTAAAATTAGGGGTTGCCCCAGTACACTTCTGATTACCGGAAGTCCTACAAGGTTTAGACTTGACCACCGGGCTTATTCTCTCTACCTGACAGAAGCTAGCGCCCCTGGCCCTCCTTATTCAAACCCCCCTGCTTAACCATAACCTCATTATGATTCTAGGAGTTACCTCCATTCTTATTGGGGGTTGAGGAGGCCTCAACCAGACTCAAACTCGTAAAATCCTTGCTTACTCATCAATTGCACACTTAGGATGGATTGTACTAATCTCTCAGTACTCACCCCTCTTATCAGTGTTCTCTCTTGCCACCTATATCCTTATAACCACTCCAACGTTTCTCATCCTCAAGATGACTTCATCGCTCACTATCAATACCCTAGCATCCGCCTGAACTAAGGCCCCCCTAGTTACTGCTTTGGCACCACTTATTCTATTCTCACTAGGTGGACTCCCCCCACTAACAGGATTCGCACCCAAGTGGCTAATTATTCAAGAGCTCACAAAGCAGCAATTGCCTATTGTCGCCACTCTAACCGCTATAGCCGCCCTCCTTAGCCTATACTTTTACCTCCGTCTCTCCTATGCCGCTGCGCTGACTATATCCCCCAACACCCCCCCCGCCATAGCCCCCTGACGAATACCCCCCACTCAACTATCCTTACCCCTCGCCTCCAGTGCCGCTTTTTCGCTTGCCCTCTTACCCCTTCTCCCTACGCTACTTACCCTATTCTTCCTCTAAGAGACTTAGGTTAACCATTTAGACCAGAGGCCTTCAAAGCCCCCAGCAAGAGTGAAAACCTCTTAGTCCCTGCACACAGGAATCCGCCCACCCTCTCCCCTCGATCAACTTTACCCTCTCCCAGGGACCTCCAACAAACTTCTCACACCCCACCACTCAGTATCTCAATCTAGCGGCTTTTCTCCTTTCCCTGAAGTCCCTAAAAGGGAAAGGAGAAACCCCGGTCCTGCCTTCTGCAGGATTTAAGACTAGCGAGATATTACCTCACATCTCCTATGTGCAAAACAGGTGCTTTAATTAAGCTAAAGCCTTGCCTAGGTAGAAGGGCCTCGATCCCTTAAAATCTTAGTTAACAGCTAAGCGCCTAAACCTATGGGCTTCTACCTAAAGCCTCGGCGGATTCTACTCCGCATCTTCAGATTTGCAATCTGGTGTGATAACACCCCAAGGCTTGATAGAGGGAGGGCTTAAACCTCCGTGTGTGGGGCTACAATCCACCGCCTACCTCAGCTGCCCTACCTGTGGCAATCACTCGGTGATTTTTTTCTACTAATCATAAGGATATTGGCACCCTCTACTTAGTTTTTGGTGCTTGGGCCGGGATAGTCGGGACAGCTCTAAGTCTTTTAATCCGCGCAGAACTTAGCCAGCCAGGAGCCCTCTTGGGGGATGACCAAATCTACAATGTAATCGTCACCGCCCACGCTTTTGTTATAATTTTCTTCATGGTAATACCCATTATGATCGGGGGTTTCGGAAACTGATTAATTCCCCTAATAATCGGCGCACCGGATATAGCATTCCCACGTATAAATAACATAAGCTTCTGACTCCTTCCCCCCTCTTTCCTCCTCCTTTTAGCATCTTCTGGAGTAGAGGCTGGCGCGGGAACTGGATGAACTGTGTACCCGCCCTTAGCAGGGAACTTAGCTCATGCAGGGGCCTCAGTTGACTTAACCATCTTCTCTCTACACCTAGCTGGTGTCTCCTCAATTTTAGGGGCTATTAATTTTATTACCACTATTATTAATATGAAACCCCCCGCGATCTCCCAATACCAAACGCCTTTGTTTGTGTGAGCAGTTTTAATCACTGCTGTTCTTCTTCTTTTATCCCTACCCGTTCTTGCAGCAGGCATTACGATACTCTTAACAGACCGTAACCTTAACACCACTTTCTTTGACCCGTCTGGGGGAGGTGATCCAATTCTTTACCAACACTTGTTCTGGTTCTTTGGGCACCCTGAGGTTTATATTCTAATTCTCCCAGGCTTTGGAATAATTTCACACATCGTTGCTTACTACTCAGGCAAAAAAGAGCCTTTTGGCTACATGGGTATGGTTTGAGCTATAATGGCCATTGGACTACTAGGGTTCATTGTATGGGCACACCACATGTTTACAGTGGGAATGGATGTGGATACGCGGGCCTACTTCACCTCCGCTACAATAATTATTGCTATCCCAACTGGGGTAAAGGTCTTCAGCTGATTAGCCACCCTTCATGGAGGGTCAATTAAGTGAGAGACCCCTTTATTGTGGGCCTTAGGATTCATTTTTCTGTTTACGGTTGGGGGGTTGACTGGTATTGTCCTTGCCAACTCATCCCTAGATATTGTCCTCCATGACACTTACTACGTTGTAGCACATTTCCACTATGTCCTCTCTATGGGAGCTGTATTTGCTATTGTTGCTGCCTTTGTTCACTGGTTCCCATTATTTACAGGGTATACTCTCCACTCTACATGAACTAAAATTCACTTCGGGGTAATATTCGTTGGTGTAAACCTAACCTTCTTCCCCCAACATTTCCTAGGTTTAGCGGGAATACCTCGCCGATACTCTGACTACCCCGATGCATACACTCTTTGAAACACAGTTTCCTCTGCAGGGTCCTTAATTTCCCTTGTAGCCGTGATTATGTTTCTTTTTATTATTTGAGAAGCTTTTGCTGCTAAACGAGAAGTACTGTCAGTAGAATTAACTTCTACTAACGTAGAGTGGCTTCACGGCTGCCCCCCTCCCTACCACACATTTGAAGAGCCTGCTTTTGTCCAAGTGCAAACAAATTAACGAGAAAGAAGGGAGTCGAACCCCTATTAACTGGTTTCAAGCCAGCCACATAACCGCTCTGTCACTTTCTTGATAAGACATTAGTAAAGCAATTACACTACTTTGTCAAGGCAGTATCGTGGGTTAAACCCCCGCATGTCTTAAGCTAATAACTAGAATGGCCTATCCCTCCCAACTCGGATTCCAAGACGCGGCTTCACCCGTTATAGAAGAACTTCTTCATTTTCACGACCACGCCTTAATAATCGTTTTCTTGATTAGTACTTTAGTTTTATATATTATTGTAGCAATAGTCTCAACTAAACTTACTAACAAGTACATTTTAGACTCTCAAGAGATTGAAATTATCTGAACCGTTCTACCAGCCGTAATTTTAATCCTCATTGCACTCCCATCACTTCGTATTTTGTACCTCATAGATGAAATCAACGACCCGCATTTAACCATTAAGGCTATAGGCCACCAGTGATACTGAAGTTATGAATACACTGATTACGAGGACCTTGGATTTGACTCTTACATAATCCCCACCCAGGATCTACTCCCGGGTCAATTCCGCCTACTAGAAACGGACTTCCGCATAGTAGTACCTGTTGAATCCCCAATTCGTATCCTCGTCTCAGCTGAAGACGTCCTACACTCATGGGCCGTCCCGGCCTTAGGTGTTAAGATGGATGCAGTCCCCGGGCGCCTAAATCAAACTGCCTTTATTACCTCCCGCCCCGGAGTCTTTTATGGACAATGCTCAGAAATCTGTGGTGCCAATCATAGTTTTATACCAATTGTAGTGGAGGCTGTTCCTCTCAAACACTTTGAATCTTGATCCTCCCTAATACTTGAAGATGCCTCACTAAGAAGCTAAATAGGACAAAGCGTTAGCCTTTTAAGCTAAAGATTGGTGACTCCTTCCCACCCTTAGTGATATGCCTCAACTCAACCCCTCACCCTGATTTCTTATTTTAATTTTTTCTTGAATTATTTTTCTAACTATTTTACCCCCTAAAATTATGGCTCACACTTATCCTAATGAACCCTTACTTAAGGACAGTAGTGAAACTAAAACTAACCCTTGAAACTGACCATGATACTAAGCTTCTTCGATCAATTCATAAGCCCCTCCCTCTTAGGGGTCCCCCTTATCGCTGTGGCGCTCGTATTTCCTTGAACCCTCTTCCCAACTTCAACTCGTCGCTGATTGAACAACCGCCTACTTACTCTCCAGGGTTGATTCATTAGCCGATTCACCCAACAACTACTCCTGCCTCTTAACCCCTCAGGACATAAATGAGCAATTCTGTTTGCCTCACTTATAATTTTTCTGATCTCATTGAATATACTGGGCCTACTTCCGTACACCTTTACACCAACTACTCAGCTTTCCCTAAACATAGCGTTTGCTACGCCACTTTGACTGGCAACTGTTATTATTGGTATGCGCAATCAACCTACCCACGCCCTGGGTCACCTATTGCCTGAAGGTACCCCAACAGCCCTCATCCCCGTCCTTATTATCATTGAAACAATCAGTCTATTTATTCGGCCCCTAGCTTTGGGCGTACGACTTACAGCTAATCTCACAGCAGGGCACCTTCTTATTCAGCTTATTGCTACTGCTGCCTTTGTATTACTCCCTCTAATACCCTCTGTGGCTATTCTCACAGCTACCCTTCTCCTTCTCCTCACCCTCTTGGAGATTGCTGTCGCTATAATTCAGGCATATGTCTTTGTCCTGCTACTAAGCCTATACCTACAAGAGAACATCTAATGGCCCACCAAGCACATGCATTTCACATAGTAGACCCTAGCCCTTGACCTCTGACGGGAGCAGTCGCTGCCCTGTTGATAACTTCAGGCCTCGCCATCTGATTCCATTTCCACTCAACTGTCCTGATATATCTCGGACTAATTCTTATACTTCTGACCTCAATTCAATGATGACGTGACATCGTTCGGGAGGGGACTTTTCAAGGTCACCACACCCCTCCAGTGCAAAAAGGTTTACGTTACGGTATAATTCTTTTCATTACATCTGAAGTATTTTTTTTCCTGGGTTTTTTCTGAGCATTTTACCACTCTAGCCTCGCCCCTACCCCAGAACTGGGTGGGTGTTGACCCCCTACAGGCATTACAACCTTAAATCCTTTTGAAGTCCCCCTACTCAATACAGCAGTCCTTCTTGCTTCAGGAGTCACTGTCACTTGAGCTCACCACAGCATCATGGAGGGTCAGCGTAAACAGGCAATTCAATCTCTCACCCTAACTATCGTCCTTGGCCTCTACTTCACATTCCTCCAGGGCCTAGAATACTATGAAGCCCCCTTTACTATCGCCGACGGCGTGTACGGAGCAACATTCTTTGTTGCAACTGGTTTCCATGGACTTCATGTGATTATTGGTACTACATTCCTTGCTGTTTGCCTACTTCGCCAGGTTAAGTATCACTTCACATCTCAACACCACTTCGGGTTTGAAGCCGCAGCATGATACTGACACTTCGTAGATGTAGTATGGCTCTTCCTTTACATCTCTATCTACTGATGAGGATCATATCTTCCTAGTACAGACAGTATAAGTGACTTCCAATCACATGGCCTTGGTTTAACCCCAGGGGAAGGTAATGAATGTCGTAACATCCTCTATGCTTATCTCTTTAGCCCTATCCTCTGTATTGATTTTTATCTCATTCTGAATCCCCCAGCTTACGCCCGATCAAGAGAAGCTTTCTCCATATGAGTGCGGCTTCGACCCTCTAGGTTCCGCACGGCTTCCTTTCTCCTTACGGTTCTTTTTGGTAGCTATTCTCTTCCTTCTCTTTGACTTAGAAATTGCCCTTCTCCTTCCATTACCCTGAAGTAACCAATTGTCCTCACCCCAGGAGACATTCATTTGAGCTACCCTGCTGCTCGCTTTCCTTACCCTAGGCCTTGTCTACGAGTGAACTCAAGGTGGTCTTGAATGAGCCGAATAGGTGTTTAGTTTAAGTAAAATATTTGATTTCGGCTCAAAAGCCTATGGTTAAAGTCCATAATCACCCGATGACTCCTATTCACTTTACATTCTCAGCTATATTTATTCTAGGATTAATGGGCCTAGCTTTCCATCGTACACACCTTCTATCTGCCCTATTATGCTTAGAGGGGATAATGCTATCCCTATTCCTCGCCCTTGCCACATGAACTCTGCAATTTGGGGTATTTGGATTCTCAGCCGCCCCCCTCTTACTTCTTGCTTTCTCAGCTTGTGAAGCCAGTGCAGGATTAGCTCTCCTAGTAGCAACTGCACGCACACATGGCACCGATCGCCTCCAAAGCCTAAACCTACTACAATGCTAAAGCTACTACTTGCCTCAACAATACTGATCCCAACCGTTTGACTATCCCCCCAAAAATGACTATGGACATTCACCTTGGCTCAAACTCTGCTAATTGCTACCCTAAGCCTATCATGGTTTAACCTCTTCTCTGAGTCGGGCTGAGTAATGATTAATTCATATTTAGCAGTTGACCCGCTCTCCTCACCACTCCTAGTTTTAACCTGCTGACTTCTACCCTTAATAGTGATAGCCAGCCAGAATCATTTAAAAGGTGAACCCCTCTCTCGTCAACGTTCTTTCCTTACACTCCTGACCCTCCTTCAGCTTCTTCTCATTATGGCCTTTAGTGCAACTGAGTTGCTCCTTTTCTTCATCATATTTGAGGCGACTCTTATCCCCACCCTAATTATCATTACGCGGTGAGGGAATCAAACCGAACGCCTTAACGCTGGAACCTACTTCCTATTTTACACATTAGCAGGCTCCCTCCCCCTTTTAGTAGCCCTTATACTTCTCCAGAATGATTCTGGAACCCTTTCTATTCTAACCCTAGCCTACACTAAGCCCCTAAATTTCACACATGTGGGGGGCGGCCTGTGGTGGGCAGCCTGCCTTATGGCTTTCTTAGTAAAAATGCCGTTATACGGAATCCATTTATGGCTCCCTAAAGCCCATGTAGAAGCACCTATCGCAGGATCAATGGTCCTTGCTGCCGTCCTTCTCAAACTGGGGGGTTATGGGATAATTCGTATAATAATTGTTTTGGAACCTCTCTCTGCGGACCTAGCCTACCCTTTCATTATCTTCGCATTGTGAGGTGTAGTAATGACGGGCTCCATCTGCCTTCGCCAAGCAGACTTGAAATCTCTTATTGCTTACTCCTCAGTGGGTCATATAGGTTTAGTAGCAGCGGGTATTTTGATTCAAACCCCCTGAGGACTAACTGGAGCTATTATCCTCATAATTGCCCACGGCCTGACCTCATCCGCCCTATTCTGCTTAGCTAATACAAACTATGAACGTATACATACTCGCACTATGCTACTAGCTCGGGGCCTTCAATCGATCTTCCCGTTACTTACCTCATGATGGTTTGCGGCAAGCCTAGCTAACCTAGCACTCCCACCTTTACCTAACCTCATAGGGGAGCTGATAATTCTCTCTTCCCTCTTTAACTGGTCCTACTACACCCTTATCTTAACTGGCTCCGGAGCCTTCATTACTGCCGCCTACTCATTGCACATATTCCTCACAACACAACGGGGGGGTCTTCCCACTCATATCTTAGGACTTGACCCTACACACACACGGGAACACATATTGATAGCCCTACACATTCTCCCCCTTCTTATACTCATACTCAAGCCCGAGCTAATCTGGGGTTGAACTTACTGTAGATGTAGTTTAATAAAAATATCAGATTGTGATTCTGAAGTTGAGGGTTAAAGCCCCTTCGTCCACCGAGAGAGGCCAGTTAGGCACCAAGAACTGCTAATTCCTGAATCCCAGGTTAAATCCCTAGGCTCACTCGCATACTTCTAAAGGATAACAGTCATCCGTTGGTCTTAGGAACCAAAAACTCTTGGTGCAAATCCAAGTGGAAGTAATGCATTTTACGACTCTCATCATGAACTCCAGCCTGTTAATTATTTTTATGCTTCTTCTATTCCCTCTTCTCTCCTCCCTCGCCCCAACCCCTAAGAATCCCCAATGAGCTGACACCCATGTTAAATCTGCAGTCAAGTCAGCCTTTTTTGTGAGCTTAATCCCCCTTTTCCTCTTCCTTAACTCGGGCTTGGAATCAATTATCTCCACTTGAACTTGGATAAACACAAACTCTTTTGACATCCTCATCAGCTTCAAATTTGATCACTACTCCATTATCTTCACCCCAATTGCCCTCTACGTAACATGATCAATCCTTGAATTCGCTCTGTGATATATGCATTCGGACCCTTGCATGGGCCGCTTCTTCAAATACCTTCTTGCATTCTTGGTAGCCATGATCACCCTTGTAACAGCAAATAATATATTTCAACTTTTTATCGGCTGAGAGGGAGTGGGCATTATATCTTTTCTTCTAATTGGTTGGTGATACGGACGGGCAGATGCTAACACCGCAGCTCTTCAAGCCGTCCTTTATAATCGGGTAGGGGACATTGGCCTGATTTTGGCCATAGCATGATTCGCCACTAATGTTAACTCCTGAGAACTTCAGCAAATTTTCTTTGCCTGCAAACACCTTGATGTAACCCTGCCTCTGATGGGTATTATCCTGGCTGCCACTGGGAAATCAGCACAATTCGGCCTACACCCTTGACTCCCTTCCGCAATGGAGGGCCCAACGCCAGTTTCAGCCCTACTCCACTCTAGCACCATAGTCGTGGCTGGCATTTTCCTGTTAATCCGCCTAAGCCCAATCATGGAAACCAATCAAACTGCCCTCACCTTATGCCTATGCCTAGGTGCACTTACAACAACATTCACCGCCATCTGTGCACTAACCCAGAATGATATCAAGAAAATTGTTGCATTTTCAACTTCTAGTCAACTTGGCCTGATAATAGTTACAATCGGCCTCAACCTTCCACAACTTGCTTTCCTACACATTTGTACCCATGCATTCTTCAAGGCTATACTATTTCTCTGCTCCGGCTCTGTTATTCATAGCCTCAATGATGAGCAGGACATTCGTAAGATGGGGGGTCTTCATAATCTCACTCCATTCACCTCCTCATGCCTGACTGTAGGAAGCCTAGCCCTCACTGGTACACCTTTCCTTGCCGGATTTTTCTCTAAAGATGCTATTATTGAAGCTCTCAACACATCCCATATCAACGCCTGAGCCCTAATCTTAACTCTGATTGCCACATCCTTTACAGCCGTTTACAGCTTACGTGTAATTTTCTTTGTCTCCATAGGTCACCCCCGATTCACCTCTCTATCCCCTATCAACGAAAACAACCCACATGTTACTAAGCCCATTGCACGACTCGCCTGAGGTAGTATTATTGCAGGCCTTCTCATCACCACTAACATAGCCCCCCTTAAAACCCCGGTAATGACTATACCTCTTCCTCTTAAAATTAGTGCCCTTTTGGTAAGTCTCGTTGGCTTAGTCTTTGCACTAGAACTAGCTCAACTCACCACTAAACAATTTAAGACCACCCCCATGTCCACCCCTCACCGATTCTCAAATATACTAGGGTTTTTCCCTTCCATCGTCCACCGCCTCATACCTGCCCTAGGCCTGACCCTTGGTCAGAAGTTTGCCCTTCAAATAATGGATCAAACATGACTCGAAAAGGTGGGCCCTAAAGCTGCCACTCTAATACATATCCCCCTTATCACCACTACAAGCAATGCCCAGTATGGACTGATTAAGACCTATTTAACTATGTTTGCCCTCACTCTCACTTTAGCCGTTCTCATCACCTAACAGCTCGCAGTGCCCCTCGACTCACCCCCCGTGTTAGCTCTAGTACCACCCCTAATGTTAGCAGTAATACCCAAGCCGCCAGGACTAGTATACCCCCTCCTGAGGAGTACATCAGTGCTACCCCACTTGTATCTGCTCGACTAACTGTGAACCCAGACCCCACCCCGGGAACCCAAGACTCCTCAAATCATTCACCTCCTACATATAAGACCCCCATTGATACTGCCACTACATACAAAATGACATACCCTATTACGGATCATCCCCCCCAGGCCTCCGGGTATGGCTCAGCGGCCAATGCCGCTGAGTAGGCAAATACCACTAACATCCCCCCAAGATAGATAAGAAAAAGAACTAAAGACAGAAAAGACCCCCCACACTGCACTAGTAGTGCACAACCTAAGCCGGCTACTACTACCAAACCTAGCGCAGCAAAGTATGGAGAGGGGTTTGATGCTACTCCGATTAACCCTAACACAAGACCCATTAAAAGTATACTTATCATGTAAGTCATAGTTCCCTCTCGGACTCTAACCAAGACTAGTGACTTGAAAAACCACCGTTGTAATTCAACCAAAGGAACCTATGGCCAGCCTTCGCAAAACACACCCCCTGCTAAGTATCGTAAACAATGCCCTCGTCGACCTCCCCGCCCCCTCAAATATTTCAGTATGATGAAATTTTGGATCCCTCCTAGGTCTCTGTCTTGCTACGCAACTTGTCACAGGACTGTTCCTAGCTATACACTACACTTCAGATATTTCTATAGCATTCTCATCAGTTGTTCATATTTGCCGTGACGTTAATTTCGGCTGACTTATTCGGAGTATCCATGCCAATGGGGCCTCATTCTTCTTCATTTGCATCTATATGCATATTGCCCGAGGCCTTTACTATGGCTCATACCTTTACAAAGAAACTTGAAATATTGGCGTGGTTCTCCTTCTCCTCGTTATAGCCACCGCATTTGTAGGATATGTCCTACCCTGAGGACAAATATCATTCTGAGGTGCCACTGTTATTACAAATCTCCTTTCTGCAGTACCCTACATTGGGGGCTCCCTGGTTCAATGAATCTGAGGTGGCTTCTCGGTGGACAATGCAACCCTTACTCGATTCTTTGCTTTCCACTTCCTTCTTCCATTTGTAATTGCTGCCGCCACCATGATTCATCTCCTTTTCCTTCACGAAACTGGCTCTAACAACCCAGCGGGCCTCAACTCTGACGCGGACAAAATCTCTTTTCACCCTTACTTCTCTTACAAGGACTTGCTAGGATTTATTGTACTTCTGATAGCACTAACATCTTTAGCTCTCTTTTCCCCTAACTTGCTAGGTGACCCGGATAACTTTACCCCTGCTAATCCTTTGGTTACTCCTCCCCATATTAAACCTGAGTGATATTTTCTGTTTGCCTATGCTATCCTACGCTCTATCCCCAACAAGCTGGGAGGTGTCCTGGCCCTCCTATTCTCCATTCTCATTCTTATGCTGGTACCCATCCTCCATGTGTCGAAACAACGAGGCCTCACATTTCGCCCCCTTACCCAGCTCCTATTCTGAACCCTTGTGGCCGATGTACTAGTTTTAACTTGAATTGGAGGAATACCTGTAGAGCATCCATTTGTCATTATTGGTCAGATTGCATCGGCCCTCTACTTCCTACTGTTTCTAGTTCTCTCGCCACTAGCCGGATGAATCGAGAACAAAACCCTTGAATGATCCTGCCCTAATAGCTCAGCTCAGAGCGCCGGCCTTGTAAGCCGGATGTCGGGGGTTAAACTCCCCCTTAGTGCTCAGAAGGGAGAGACTTCAACTCCCACCACTAACTCCCAAAGCTAGTATTCTTATTTAACTACCCTCTGGCGGCACATCCACAAGCCCGCGACGCAACTCTTCCCCAGCCTATATATGTAATTATCAGGAGATACCCTGAAGGGGTACTAGGGAGTGAGGCACGTAGGAACTTCCCATTCAAGGGCGGAGAAAAAGCAAAAATTTTTTGCCTAAAAAAAAAAGTTTTTGAAAATATTTTGAAAATATTTTGAAAATATTTTGAAAATGTTGTTTTTTGTGTATGTAAAAACAATAACAAAATTCAAAAATTGATCAATTTTCGTTATTTTTTAGAATTTGAAAAAAAGAGTGTGACAGCAACCTCCCTACAACTAATTTGGACAGATTTGGAAGATTTCAAGGGCTCATAATATTTTCCGTTTGGTTTCCAGGGCAAAGGCCCCCAGGCCTCCTACCAGTTAATCTACCTCCGATTTGCGGCGGCTATACTAGAGTGGGCGGGCGCCGGCGAACCGTCTATTAATAAGACCACAATTGACTCAGCACCCTAAAAATCTCTCTCTGTAACTATGTTATGCGAGGGCTTGCTTGAATGAATTAATTTTATACTCTTAATGTACATAGCCTCTCCTAGTTCTAATCGCTCGCCCCAAAGTCCTCTAACCCCTCCCCGGACATTTGGGCAAACCGCTTACTACCTAGAGAGCAGAAAATTTACTCTCGGTAACTATACTCCAAGTATGACTGCCCCTCCTCACGAAGCACTCTGTACTGGCATTTTTGGGTCTCCATTTGATGGTGGCAAAGCATAGTATTATGCCCTGGGGCCCCCTGCCCCCAGCGAGTCCGTCCAAGATTTT